TATTCTGGGACATACAATGCATTACAGACGTATGATCATTACCCTTCAACCGGGTTATTCTATTCCACTTCTAGATAGAGAAAAGAACTAAAGGAGAATACTTAATAATACGGCGAAACATTTATACAAAACACCTATCCCGAGCACACGCAAGGGAACCGTAGACAGGCAAGTGAAATCCAATCCACGAAATAAATTGATCCATGGACGGCACCGTTGTGGTAAAGGTCGTAATGCCAGAGGAATCATTACCGCAAGGCATAGAGGGGGAGGTCATAAGCGCCTATACCGTAAAATCGATTTTCGACGGAATCAAAAAGACATATCTGGTAGAATCGTAACCATAGAATACGACCCTAATCGAAATGCATACATTTGTCTCATACACTATGGGGATGGTGAGAAGAGATATATTTTACATCCCAGAGGGGCTATAATTGGAGATACTATTGTTTCTGGTACAAAAGTTCCTATATCAATGGGAAATGCCCTACCTTTGAGTGCGGTTTGAACTATTGATTTACGTAATTGGAAGTAACCAATTAGGTTTACGACGAAACCTAGAAATCGATCACTGATCCAATTTGACTACCTCTACGGGATAGACCTCAACAGAAAACTGTTGAGTAACGGCAGCAAGTGATTGAGTTCAGTAGTTCCTCATAGAAAATTATTGACTCTAGAGATATGGTAATATGGAGAAGACAAAATTGTTTGAAGCACGCACAGAACCGGAAGCGCCCCTTGTTTCAAAGAGAGGAGGACGGGTTATTCACATTTAATTTGATGGTCAGAGGCGAATTGAAAGCTAAGCAGTGGTAATTAAGACCCCCGGGTGAAAATAGGGATGTCTCCTACGTTACCCATAATATGTGGAAGTATCGACGTAATTTCATAGAGTCATTCGATCTGAATGCTACATGAAGAACATAAGCCAGATGACGGAACGCGGAGACCTAGGATGTAGAAGATCATAACATGAGCGATTCGGCAGATTTGGATTCCTTTTCTATATATCCACTCATGTGGTACTTCATCATACGATTCATATAAGATCCATCTGTCTAGAGATCGTCATATACATCTAGAAAGCCGTATGCTTTGGAAGAAGCTTGTACAGTTTGGGAAGGGGTTTTTTGAGAAAAAAGAAGAATCTACTTCAACCGATATGCCCTTAGGCACGGCCATACATAACATAGAAATCACACGTGGAAGGGGTGGGCAATTAGCTAGAGCAGCAGGTGCTGTAGCGAAACTGATTGCAAAAGAGGGTAAATTGGCCACTTTAAGATTACCATCTGGGGAGGTCCGTTTGGTATCCCAAAACTGCTTAGCAACAGTCGGACAAGTGGGTAATGTTGGGGTGAACCAAAAAAGTTTGGGTAGAGCCGGATCTAAGTGTTGGCTAGGTAAACGCCCCGTAGTAAGAGGGGTAGTTATGAACCCTGTGGACCACCCCCATGGGGGCGGTGAAGGGAAAGCCCCCATTGGTAGAAAAAAACCCACAACCCCTTGGGGTTATCCTGCGCTTGGAAGAAGAACTAGGAAAAGGAAAAAATATAGTGATAGTTTTATTCTTCGTCGCCGTAAGTAAATACGTAACTAGGAATATGGAAAATTGCATTGCAATAATGCGATGGGCGAACGACGGGAATTGAACCCGCGCATGGTGGATTCACAATCCACTGCCTTGATCCACTTGGCTACATCCGCCCCTTATCCAGCTAAAGGATTTTCTCTTTTTTCCACTCATCATTATTCTATTTATTCTGACCTCCATACCTCGATCGAGATAGTGGACATAGGATGCCACTCTTTAAAATGAAAAAAAAAGGAGTAATCAGCTGTGACACGAAAAAAAACGAATCCTTTTGTAGCTCGTCATTTATTGACAAAAATCGAAAAAGTCAATATGAAGGAGGAGAAAGAAACAATAGTAACGTGGTCCCGGGCATCTAGCATTCTACCCGCAATGGTTGGCCATACAATCGCGATTCATAATGGAAAGGAACATATACCTATTTACATAACAAATCCTATGGTAGGTCGCAAATTGGGGGAATTCGTGCCTACTCGGCATTTCACGAGTTATGAAAGTGCAAGAAAGGATACTAAATCTCGTCGTTAACTGAATTCAGAATAGAAAGATTCAGAATAAACAAAATTTATAGGATTCAAATAAAGTAAAGGTAGGCGGGGAATAACCTTATTTATGACAAGTTTCAAATTGGTAAAGTATATCCCTAGGATAAAGAAGAAGAAGAACGGGCTACGGAAACTCGCAAGAAAAGTTCCAACTGATCGTCTACTTAAGTTCGAACGGGTTTTCAAAGCACAAAAACGCATACATATGTCTGTTTTTAAAGCGCAAAGAGTTCTTGATGAGATTCGCTGGCGTTACTACGAGGAAACCGTTATGATACTGAACCTCATGCCTTATCGAGCATCTTATCCCATCTTAAAGTTGGTTTATTCGGCAGCAGCAAATGCTACTCATTATAGGGATTTCGACAAAGCTAATTTATTCATAACAAAAGCCGAAGTGAGTAGGAGTACTATTATGAAAAAATTCAGACCTCGGGCTCGAGGACGTGGTTTTCCTATAAAAAAAACCATGTGTCATATAACAATTGTACTAAATATAGTAAAGAAATCTAAATAACTTTTAGATCAACCTAAGATTTCGATTCCCAGTAAAAAAAAAAAATAGAATAGAAAAATATGGGACAAAAAATAAATCCACTCGGTTTCAGACTTGGTACAACCCAAAATCACCATTCCTTTTGGTTCGCACAACCAAAAAATTATTCTGAAGGTCTACAAGAAGATCAAAAAATACGGAATTGTATCAAGAACTATATACAAAAGAATAGGAAAAAAAGTTCAAATAGAAAAATAGAATCAGACTCAAGTTCCGAAGTAATTACACATATAGAAATTCAAAAAGAAATCGATACAATTCACGTTATAATCCATATTGGATTCCCAAATTTATTAAAGAAAAAAGGAGCAATCGAAGAATTAGAGAGAGATATCCAAAAGGAAGTGAATTCTGTAAACCAGAGACTTAATATTGCTATCGAAAAAGTTAAAGAACCTTATAGACAACCTAACATTCTTGCAGAATATATAGCTTTCCAATTAAAAAATAGAGTTTCATTCCGAAAGGCAATGAAAAAAGCCATTGAATTAACTAAAAAAGCAGATATAAAGGGAGTAAAAATCAAAATTGCAGGCCGTCTAGGAGGGAAAGAAATTGCACGTGCCGAATGCATCAAAAAGGGTAGACTTCCCCTCCAAACAATTCGCGCTAAAATTGATTATTGCTGCTATCCAATTCGAACTATCTATGGAGTATTAGGTGTAAAAATTTGGATATTCGTAGAAGAATAACTAACCTTGTCTTCTCATTCTGGCCAGTGATAAAATAAAAAAGACAAGAGCCTTATTTTTATTTTTCCAAAAATCCCAGAAAAAAGAAGAAATTATACCTCTTTCTATAAGATTTAATGAAAATTGATAAATCTTTTAATATAATTGCTATGCTTAGTGTGTGACTCGTTAGTTTTTTCTTTAGGGTCAAAAAAGGAAACTCAAAAAAAAAAAAAACAAAAAAATTGAGCGAACCCTACTAAAAATAGAAAAAAACTTAGTAATTTTAGAAAATTAACTAATAACCAACCTATTGCTTCGTATTGTCGAGATCCTAACAAAGAAACAGTCACTATGTGAATAAATACATCTATCATAAATGAGTAGATCTATCATATAGTTGTAGCAACTGCATTTTTTTCTCTAAAAAAGAAACCGGATTCTAGGTTGTGAAACAAAACTAAAGGGATGTGGATAAAAGGAGGGATGATAGATAGAAGGAAGAAGAATAAGAAAGATATAAGATTCCAATGTGTATGGTCTATGAATTACATCATAAAAGGCAATGTGATAAAGCATCAATATAATAAAATAATAAAAATAAGAGAGAATTAAAAATCGTAATTTTGTGAAACAATAAATAAAAATTTTAAGCAATAATAAAGAGCAGCCCAGGTTAATAAAACTGAGAAAATTAACTCGGAAAGTTTGGAAGCTCCGTTGCAGGATTCAAACCTAACCATTAAAGGAGAAGCTGTGGGAACGACAAAACCTATGACTGCATAGGATTGATTTTATTGAAAAGAATCCTAATACTTCATTGGGTGGGATGGCGGAACAAACCAAAAAAATTGCTTTATTTGATAAGGTTATAAATTAACAAATAAGACAAGAAAGAGTAAATATTCGCCCGCGAAATCTTTATTGGATTAGAATACTTTACTATGATTCAATAAGGGTAAAAATAAGGATATTCCTTATAAAAAAGACAGATTACATTATCTACAAATATAGAATTTGTATATATTCTAGATCTTCTTTCTTGACTATATATTTTTCTATTTTAAGAAATGCAAAATAAAAAAAACCTATTCTATTATATATTGATGTGTATCTATCCGTAATATTTTTGAATATTATGGAATTAGAGAAATTTACACGCTTTCTCATTTCATTCGCGAGGAGCTGGATGAGAAGAAACTCTCATGTCCAGTTTTGCAGTAGAGATGGAACTAAAAAAGAACCATCGACTATAACCCCAAAAGAACTAGATTTCGTAAACAACATAGAGGAAGAATGAAGGGAAAATCCTGCCGAGGCAATCGTATTTGTTTTGGTAGATATGCTCTTCAAGTACTTGAACCCGCTTGGATTACAGCGAGACAGATAGAAGCAGGACGAAGAGCAATGACACGATATGCACGTCGTGGTGGAAAACTATGGGTACGTATATTTCCCGACAAACCGGTTACACTAAGACCCACAGAAACACGTATGGGCTCAGGAAAGGGATCCCCCGAATATTGGGTAGCCGTTGTTAAACCAGGTCGAATACTTTATGAAATGAGCGGAGTATCTGAAACTATAGCTAGAGCAGCTATCTCCATAGCTGCCAGTAAAATGCCCATACGAAGCCAATTTCTTAGATTAGAGATATAGACCCCCCCCCAAAAAAAAGGAGTATTGAAGAGAAAAAACCCCAGGTTTTTCTTCTGGAGAGACAATATATCTTTCATTCCTTTGCAGTGAAATAACAAATTGAAATCCAAATAATATGATTCAACCTCAGACCCTTTTAAATGTAGCGGATAACAGTGGAGCTCGAAAATTGATGTGTATTCGAGTCATAGGAGCTGCTGGTAATCAGCGATATGCTCGTATTGGTGATGTTATTGTTGCGGTAATCAAAGACGCAGTGCCCCAAATGCCGCTAGAAAGATCCGAAGTAATTCGAGCTGTAATTGTACGTACATGTAAAGAATTCAAATGTGAAGACGGTATAATAATACGCTATGATGACAATGCAGCAGTTATCATTGATCAAAAAGGAAATCCAAAAGGAACTCGAGTTTTTGGCGCGATTGCCGAAGAATTGAGAGAATTGAATTTTACTAAAATAGTTTCATTAGCTCCTGAAGTATTATAAATACTAGTAGATGAGATATAGATCAAAGAAAAAATTAGTAGATTGTGTTTTACGTATATGCTTTAAAATCCAAAATAAAAAGAAAAAGGAAAACATGTTGATTATCTAAAAATTAGGAGGAACCTAGAATTAGAGTCTTATGGGCAAGGACACTATTGCTGATTTACTAACCTCTATAAGAAACGCAGACATGAGTAAAAAAGGAACTGTTCGAGTAGTATCTACAAATATTACCGAAAACATTGTTAAAATACTTCTACGAGAGGGTTTTATTGAAAGTGTTCGGAAACATCAAGAAAGTAACAGATATTTCTTGGTTTCAACTTTGCGACATCAAAAGAGAAGGACTAGAAAGGGAATATATAGAACTAGAACCTTTTTAAAGCGTATCAGCCGACCTGGCTTACGAATTTATGCTAACTATCAAGGAATTCCTAAGGTTTTGGGCGGAATGGGAATTGCTATTCTTTCTACTTCTCAAGGTATAATGACAGATCGAGAAGCTCGACTAAACAGAATTGGGGGAGAAGTCTTATGTTATATATGGTAATGGCCCCGCCTATAGTACCCGAATTCTATCTCGAACTTCCTATTTTGAAAATGCAAATAGAAAAATAGGAGAAAAAAATATGACAGAAAAAAAAAATAGGAGAGAAAAAAAAAACCCGAGAGAAGCAAAAGTTACTTTCGAAGGTTTAGTTACGGAAGCCCTACCCAACGGAATGTTCCGAGTTCGCTTAGAGAATGATACCATCATCCTGGGCTATATTTCAGGAAAAATCCGATCCAGTTCTATACGAATACTGATGGGGGATAGGGTCAAAATTGAAGTAAGTCGTTATGATTCAAGCAAGGGGCGTATAATTTATAGACTTCCCCATAAGGATTCGAAGCGTACCGAAGACTCGAAGGATACTGAAGATTTGAAGGATATCAAAGATTCAAAGGATTAGGTTTTTCTAGGATAATAAATTCCAAATTTCAAAATTTAAGTGAAGAGGCTTATTTTTTCCCAAAGAGTAGATTCATAGTTTAAGAAAGGAATACCTAAATATGAAAATAAGAGCTTCCGTTCGTAAAATTTGTACAAAATGTCGACTGATTCGTAGGCGTGGGCGAATTAGAGTCATTTGTTCCAATCCGAAGCATAAACAAAGACAGGGGTAATCTTTCGAAAAGGGAGCTTTCCTTTCTAAAAAGTAAAAAAAAGTACCCACAGAAATGTCTAAATTCCGAATCCCTAAATTAAAGTAAAGGATATATTTAACCCTGAAACGGATATCTTTGTATCTTTTTTTCTTTTTGTTATTTCTAACTCATATTTATGAGATAATAAAATATGACAAAAGCTATACCAAAAATAGGTTCACGTAAGAAAGTGCGTATTGGTTTGCGTAGGAATGCCCGTTTTAGTTTACGGAAGAGTGCACGTAGAATAACAAAAGGGGTTATTCATGTTCAAGCCAGTTTCAACAATACCATTATAACTGTTACAGACCCACAAGGACGGGTGGTTTTTTGGTCCTCCGCAGGTACTTGTGGATTCAAAAGCTCAAGAAAAGCATCACCCTATGCCGGTCAAAGAACAGCAGTAGATGCTATTCGTACAGTGGGTTTGCAACGAGCAGAAGTTATGGTAAAAGGGGCTGGTAGCGGAAGAGATGCCGCATTACGAGCCATTGCTAAAAGTGGTGTACGGTTAAGTTGTATACGCGATGTAACACCTATGCCGCATAATGGATGTCGACCTCCTAAAAAAAGACGTCTGTAAAAGAATTAAACCGCTTTCAAGAGAAATAAACGATTCAATGATCAAATAAATACTAATCTATTATGGTTCGAGAGGAGGTAACAGGATCCACCCAAACACTACAGTGGAAGTGTGTTGAATCAAGAGTAGATAGTAAGCGTCTTTATTATGGTCGTTTCATTCTGTCTCCACTTAGAAAAGGTCAAGCGGATACTGTCGGTATTGCCTTGCG